CGAGCTCGGGTTATGGAAGAAGGAACTGAGAAGGAGATATCAGCAACAACGGGTTTTATTACGGGGCAGCTCATGATGTTCATATCGATCTATTATGCGCCTCTGCATCTAGCATTGGGTAGACCTCATACAATAACTGTCCTAGTTCTACCGTATCTTTTGTTTCATTTCTTCTGGAACAATCACAAAAACTTTTTTGATTATGGATCTACTACCAGAAATTCCATGCGTAATCTCAGCATTCAATGTGTATTCCTGAATAATCTCATTTTTCAATTATTCAACCATTTCATTTTACCAAGTTCAACGTTAGCCAGATTAGTCAACATTTATATGTTTCGATGCAACAACAAGATGTTATTTGTAACAAGTAGTTTTGTTGGTTGGTTAATTGGTCACATTTTATTCATGAAATGGGTTGGATTGGTATTATTCTGGATACGGCAAAATCATTTGATTCGATCTAATAAGTACCTTGTGTCAGAATTGAGAAATTCTATGGCTAGAATCTTTAGTATTCTCTTATTTATTACCTGTGTCTACTATTTAGGCAGAATGCCATCGCCTATTGGTACTAAGAAACTGAAAGAAACCTCAGAAACGGAAGAAAGCGATGTAGAAACAACTTACGAAACGAAGAAGACGAAACAGGAACAAGAGGGATCCACTAAAGAAGACAAAGATAGCCCGGTTTACGAAGATTCTTATCTTGATATCCATCAAGATAATTGGGAATTGGGAAAACTTAAAGAAGAGAAAACTTATTTTTGGTTTGAAAAACCTATTGTAACTTTTCTTTTCGATTATAAACGATGGAACCGCCCATTGAGATATTTAAAAAATGATAGGTTTGAAAATGCTATACGAAATGAAATGGCACAATATTTTTTTTATATATGCCCAAATAAAGGAAAAAATCTAATCTCTTTTACATATCCGCCAAGTTTATCAACTTTTTCAGAAATGATAGAGCGAAAAATTTCTTTTTACACGACAGAAAAACTATACCACGAAGACCTATATAATTATTGGATTTCTAATAATGAACAAAAAAAATACAACTTAAGGAACGAATTTGTAAGTAGAATACAAAATTTAGAAAAAGAGAAAGGATCTTTTGCTTTAAATATACTAGAAAAAAGAACCAGATTATGTGATGATGAACAAGAATATTTACCCAAAATGTATGATCCCTTTTTGAATGGACCTTATCGCGGAACAATAAAAAATGTAGATTCAGATGAAATCATGACTGATTTAATAACTTCAAGAATGGATTCCTTAGAAATATTGTGGATAAATAAAATTCATGGTCTATTTCCTAAAAATTCTCAAACATTTGAACATAAAAAGAATAGGTTTTATTCTGATGAGAAATTTTTATCGAATCCTATTGAGAATTCCTTAACCTCAATTGAAAAATTTTATTTTGAATGTGCGCAAGGAATAGATTCAGAAAGTCAAATAAAATCTTTGAAATTTTTATTCGATGTAATTACAACTGATCCAAATGATCTAATAAAAATTAGAAAAAATTCTATTGGAATAAAAGAAATTAGTAAAAAAGTCTCTAGATGGTCATACAAATTAACAGATGATTTGGAAGAAGAAGATGAAGAAGAATCGACGGAAGATCCTAAAATTCGGTCAAGAAAAGGGAAACGCATAATAATTTATACTGATACTGATAACGATCAGAGTACTAATTCAAGTGCTACTAATAATACTACTAGTAATACTAGTGATGAAGAAGACGAGGTGGCTTTGATACGTTACTCACAACAATCGGATTTTCGCCGTGGTATAATCAAAGGATCTATGCGTGCTCAAAGACGTAAAACAATTATCTTGAAAATATTTCAAGCAAATGCGCATTCTCCACTTTTTTTGGATCGAATAGACAAAACATTTTTTTTTTCGTTTTTTAATATATTTACAATTAAGAATTGGTTAGGGAGAACCTCAGAATCTCAAATTTATTATTTTAAACAAGAACATACAAAAGAAAATGAGAAAACAAACAAAGAGAAAGAAGAGGAAAATGAACGAATAGCAATATCAGAGGCTTGGGATAGCTTTTTATTTACTCAAGCAATAAGAGGTTTAATATTAGTAACCCAATCTTTTCTTAGAAAATATGTTCTATTTCCCGTATTAATAATAGCTAAAAATATTAGTCGTATGTTATTGTTTCAATTCCCCGAATGGTACGAGGATTGGAAGGAATGGCATGGAGAAATGCACGTTAAATGTACTTATAATGGTGTTCAATTATCAGAAACGGAATTTCCCAAAGATTGGTTAAAAGATGGTATTCAAATAAAGATTCTATTTCCTTTTTGTCTGAAACCTTGGCAAAGATCTAAGGTACGATTTAATTATGGAGATCAGCAAAGGCAAAAAAACGAGAAAAAAGATAACTTTTGCTTTTTAACAGTTTGGGGAAGAGAAGCAGAGCTACCTTTTGGGTCTCCCCGAAAACGACCTTCTTTCTTTGAACCCATTTTTAAAGAACTCGAAAAAAAAACGATAAAAGCGAAAAAGAAAATTTTAGAAGTTATAAGAGTTTTCAAAGAAAGAGGAAATGGGGTTCTAAAAGTTTCAAAAAAAAAAACAAGATGGGTCATCAAAATAATTCTATTTATGGACCTAATAATGAAAAAACTTGAAAAAGTAAAACCCATATTAAAATCGAGTAGGGTTAAAATATATGAACCGACAAAAAATAAAAATGGAAGAGATTCTAATATAAATAATAAGATTCTTCGCGAATCAACGATTCCAATTCAATTCCTGAATTGCGGAAATGCAAATTATTCACTCATCGAAACAAAAATGAAAGATCTTGCTAATAAGACAATCACAATTAGGAGTCAAATAAAAGGAATCACAAAAGACAAGAAAAAAGTAGTTCTAACTTATGATGATAAAAGAACGGAATTACAGAAGGATATTTGGCAAATATTTAAAAGAAAAAATATCCGATTAATACGTAAATCGCATTATTTTATAAAATCTTTCATTGAAAAAATATACATGAATCTATTACTATGTATCATTAAGATTCCAAGTTTTAAATCAACAAACAAAATTGTAGCTAAATACATTTATAATGATAAAACAAATCAAGCAGGAATTGAAAAGACAAATCAAAAAATAATGAACTTTATTTCGACTATAAAAAAGTCGTTTTATAATATTTTTGCTAATACTAATTTTAGTATTAGCAACAAAAATTCTAATATTTATTGGGACTTATCTTCTTTGTCTCAAGCATATATATTTTACAAATTCTCGCAAAATCAATTACTTAATAAATATGCTTTGAAATCTGTACTTCAATATCATAACACCTATCCTTTTCTTACAGATATAATAAAGAATTATTGTACAACACAAGGAATATTTGGTTCCAAACCAAAGCATAAGAAAATACATAAGTATAGAATGAATAAATGGAAAATGTGGTTAAGGAGTCATTATCAATATAATTTATCTCAGACTAAGTGGTCTTATTTAGTACCAAAAAAATGGCAAAATAGGGCCAACCAATGTCGTATAATTCAAAAAAAAGACTCAACGAAATCGGATTTATATAAAAAAGAAAAAGACCAATTAATTCATTACATGAAAGAAAATTACTATGCAGTAAATTCATTGATGAGTCAAAAAGACAAATTGAAAAAACATTTCGAATATGATATTTTATCATATAAATATATAAATTTTGAGGATAATAAAAACTCATATATTTATGAATCAATGTTACAATTACAAGAAGTGGAAAACAAAAAAATTTCATCTAATTTCAATACACTAAAACCCGAACCATTTTATGGATTGATAAGGATAGTTATTAATAATTATCTAGAAAAAAGATTTCTCATTGATACGGACAAAAATATGGATAGAATATTTTTAAATTATAAAATTCCCCATTTCTGTATTAGAAATAATATTGATATTGAGACCCGGGCCAATACGCCTATCAACACCAAGATTCATAAAAATACTAAAAATCTAAATTATCAAAAATTAAAAAAAATTTCCTTTTTTGATTGGATGGGAATGAATCAAGAAAAATTCTATCGTAGCAGATCAAACCTAGAACCTTGGTTTTTCCCAGAATTTGTACTACTTTTTAATGCGTATAAAATAAAACCGTGGATCATACCTACAAAATTACTTATTTTTAATTTTCATTTCTATGAAAATAGTAGTAAAAGTAAAAAAATCAATGTAAAAAAAAAAAATGAACAACAAAGTCAAGGAAATCTTATATTAGATTTACGAAAACAAAATGAAAAAGATGTTGAGACAGATTATACAGGAACAGACATTAAAAAAGGTAGAAAAAAAAAACAATTTAAGAGCAAGAAAGAAGCAGAACTCAATTTCTTCTTAAAAAAATATTTTCTTTTTCAATTAAGATGGGATGATCTCTTGAATCAAAGAATGATCAATAATATAAAGGTATATTGTCTTCTACTTAGACTAATAGATCCAAAGGAAATAGCTATATCTTCAATTCAAAGAGGAGAGATGCATCTAGATGTAATGTTGATTCAGAAAGATCTAACTCTTACAGAATTGGTAAAAAGAGGCATATTTATTGTCGAACCGATTCGTCTATCTATGAAAAGGGATGGAAAAGATATTATATATCAAACCATAGGTATTTCATTGGTTGATAAGACTAAACGTCAAATTGATGGAAAATACATAATAAAAAAAAAATATGTTGATAAAAAAAAATTTCATGAATCTGTTGCACAACACAGCAATATACTTATGACTAAAAACAACAAAAATGATTATGATTTCCTTGTTCCTGAAAATATTCTATCCCCCAGACGTCGTAGAGAATTGAGAATTTTCATTTGTTTTAATTCTCAGAATTGGAATATTATGGGTAGAAATCCAATATTCTGTAATCAAAACAACATAAACAACTGTGGACAATTTTTGAACAAGGAAAAACATCTTAATACATATACAAAGAAATTCATTAAATTCAAATTTTTTCTTTGGCCCAATTATCGATTAGAAGATTTAGCTTGTATGAATCGTTATTGGTTTGATACCAATAATGGCAGTAATTTCAGTATATCAAGAATACATATGTATTCACGATTCAGAATTCTTTAAATTCTTTAATTATATTAATAGTATATATATATAATAAATATAAATATAACATAGTATATTTCCTCTAAATCTTATATCTATTTTTCTTTATCGAAAAAACATTTTCTTTCCTAAATAGGAAAATCTTGAAAAAAAAATGGATCGTTCCTTTCTATCCAAATCAAATTGAAAATTTGATTTGGATAGAAAAAATTCTATATGAAGAAATGAGAAATTTTTTTGTACTAAATTCAAATAACTACAAATAACACGTATAATAAATATTTTTATTTTTCCTGATCGGTAAAATTCACGTAAAAGAAAAAAAAGAAAATTTTGTTTTTATGGTTAAAAATTCATTCATCTCGGCTATTCGACAAGAAAAAGAAAAAAACTGTGGATCTGTTGAATTTCAAGTATTTAGTTTCACTGATAAGATACAAAGACTTACTTCACATTTAAAATTACATAAAAAAGATTTTTTATCACAAAGAGGTCTACGAAAAATTCTGGGAAAACGTCAACGGCTGTTGGATTATTTGTCAAAAAAAAATCAAGTACGTTATAAGAAATTAATTAACCAGTTGGGTATTCGGGAGTCAAAAACTCGTTAATTTTAAGTTTAAGATTGGTTTGAATTTTTTCTTTAGTTATTAAATTTTGCATTTTGATCAACTTCATTTTGCTAAATTCATGGAATACTGAATTGAATTAAGGAAGAAAAGTTATGACTGTACCAGCTACAAGAAAGGATCTCATGATAGTGAATATGGGTCCTCACCACCCATCAATGCATGGTGTTCTTCGACTAATTGTTACTCTCGATGGTGAAGATGTTATTGATTGTGAACCTATATTGGGTTATTTACATAGAGGGATGGAAAAAATAGCGGAAAATCGAACAATTATACAATATTTGCCTTATGTAACACGGTGGGATTATTTAGCCACTATGTTCACAGAAGCAATAACAGTAAATGCACCAGAACGATTAGAAAGCGTTCAAGTACCTAAAAGAGCTAGTTACATTAGAATAATTATGCTAGAACTGAGTCGTATAGCTTCTCATTTATTATGGCTTGGACCTTTTATGGCAGATATCGGTGCACAGACTCCCTTTTTCTATATTTTCAGAGAAAGGGAATTGTTATATGATCTATTCGAAGCCGCTACAGGTATGCGAATGATGCATAATTATTTCCGTATTGGGGGGGTTGCTACCGATTTACCTTATGGCTGGATAGAGAAATGTTTGGATTTTTGCGATTATTCTTTAACAGGAATTGTTGAATATCAAAAACTTATTACGCGTAATCCTATTTTTTTGGAACGCGTTGAAGGAGTGGGTATTATTGGTGGAGAGGAGGCAATAAATTGGGGTTTATCAGGACCAATGTTACGGGCTTCTGGAATCCAATGGGATCTTCGTAAAGTTGATAGTTATGAGTGTTACAAGAAATTTGATTGGGAAGTCCAATGGCAAAAAGAAGGAGATTCACTAGCTCGTTATTTAGTACGAATCGGTGAAATGAAGGAATCTATAAAAATTATTCAACAGGCTCTAGAAGGAATTCCTGGAGGACCTTATGAGAATTTAGAAGTCCGACGTTTTGATAAAGCAAAAAATTCCGAATGGAATAATTTTGAATATAGATTTATTACTAAAAAACTTTCGCCCAATTTTGAATTGTCGAAGCAAGAACTTTATGTGAGAGTAGAAGCCCCAAAAGGAGAATTAGGAATTTATTTGATAGGAGATAGTAGTGTTTTCCCTTGGAGATGGAAAATTCGTCCACCCGGTTTTATCAATTTGCAAATTCTCCCTCAACTAGTTAAAAGAATGAAATTGGCAGATATCATGACGATATTAGGTAGTATAGATATCATTATGGGAGAAGTTGATCGTTGAAATGATAATTGATATGACAGAAGCGGAAATACAAGCTATAAATTCTTTTTCTAGATCGGAATCTTTAAAAGAAGTCTATGGACTTATATGGATCTTTGTTCTTATTTTCACCCTTATATTGGGAATAACAATAGGGGTACTAGTAATTGTGTGGTTAGAAAGAGAAATATCTGCAGCAATACAACAACGCATTGGGCCTGAATATGCCGGTCCATTGGGAATTCTTCAAGCTATAGCAGATGGAACCAAATTAGTTTTTAAAGAAGATCTCCTCCCATCTAGAGGAGATATTCGTTTGTTCAGCGCGGGACCGTCTATAGCGGTTATATCTGTTCTACTAAGTTATTTAGTAATTCCTTTTGGATATCACCTTGTTTTGTCCGATCTTAGTATAGGCGTTTTTTTATGGATCTCCATTTCAAGTATTGCCCCTATTGGACTTCTTATGTCAGGATATGGGTCGAATAATAAATATTCTTTTTCAGGTGGTCTACGGGCTGCTGCTCAATCTATCAGTTATGAAATACCATTAACTCTATGTGTGTTATCAATATCTCTACGTGTGATTCGGCAGAACATTATTATTTTCTCTCTTTTCTAGAACTAGAAATAGAATAAAAAAATGGAATATATTATATTCAATGGATATTTTCTTTTTTATTTATCATTAGGGTTAATGAATTAAGCTAGATAGTTAGATGAGTAAAAGCAAACTGCTTATAAATTTGCAGTAAGAGGATTAAATCTCATTCCCTATGTACGAGAATAGAAACATAAGCAGTATAAACTGTTTACCCCAAGGTTAAGATTCTTTGACCAATTATCATATCTTGAAGCGGGTATAAAAAATCACCCGTATGGGGTTTCTACTACTGTCTTGTATTTATTACCATACTGGAGATCAATAAAAAATCAGTGGACAGTTAGGAACACCAAGGTACACAAAAGATTAGTAATGGAGATAATTTAAGATAAAAAAAAAAGGGATTTTTTTACATAAAGCTTTGGATAAAACGAATCATAATGAGGACTTTAAGTTGGTAGAAATGACCAAGTAGTACTTCTCCACGATTCCGATCTCGAGTATGCTCCTATTCACTGATTAAAGAAATGACTATAAAAAACGAATTAATCCTTTATTTTTTTTTTCAGAGTACCTCCTCTCCTCTGAGAAAGAAGAATTAGGACAGGAACAAAAGAAATAGAATGCAAAATATTGAATGGGAAAAATGAAACAAAAAAAATACGATACAGGATATTTATTTCTTATTTCTTTTCCCCATTCAATATTCATATCTACTATATACATACATGGAATTCTTAATCATAAATTTGGAATTAATGATTAATTCTTTCTAACAAATTCTTTCTTTAGAGTTATTGATAAAACCTAATTTATTGATATAACGAGTATTTTATTTAAGGATTAAGTTATTACCGAATAAAGAGAAATTGTAATTTTAATGGAAAAGATCAATTCGGAAGCGCTTTTTTATTCTAGCAGACAGAATTTTGTTGGTCTAATTTTGGACTTCCCGGTATTAGAATTAGAATCTAAAAATTACAATAATACCAAACAAGTACTTACATTTATTTGTGACCATAGAGGAGCCGTATGAAGCTGAGGTCTCATGTACGGTTTTGAAATAGCGATATGCACAGTAATGTTATTATCGACTATGATTATCTAACAGTTCAAGTACAGTTGATATAGTTGAGTCACAGTCAAAATATGGTTTTTGGGGGTGGAATCTGTGGCGTCAGCCTATAGGGTTTGTTGTTTTTCTAATTTCTTCTCTAGCAGAATGTGAGAGATTACCTTTTGATTTACCAGAAGCAGAGGAGGAATTAGTAGCAGGTTATCAAACAGAATATTCGGGTATTAAATATGCTCTATTTTACCTTGCTTCTTACCTAAATTTATTAGTTTCTTCATTATTTATAACAGTTCTTTACTTAGGCGGGTGGAATTTCTCTATTCCGTATATTTCTGAATTTTTCGGAATAAATAAAATGACAGGAGTTTTTGGAATAACAATTGGTATATTTATTACATTAGCTAAAGCTTATTTGTTTTTGTTCATTCCTATCACAGCAAGATGGACTTTACCTAGACTGAGAATGGACCAACTTTTAAATTTTGGATGGAAATTTCTTTTACCTATTTCTCTGGGTAATCTATTATTGACAACTTCTTCTCAACTTATTTACCTATAAAGAATAGAATAAGATAACGATATTCTCCATTCATAACTGATCTTAAACAAGAGAAAGAAACATCAAATTATTCACGGAGATCTACAATATGTTCCCTATGGTGACCGGGTTCATAAATTTTAGTCAACAAACAATACGGGCGGCAAGGTACATTGGTCAAAGTTTCATAATTACCCTATCCCATACAAATCGTTTACCTGTAACTATTCAATATCCTTATGAAAAATCGATTACATCAGAACGTTTCCGCGGTCGAATTCATTTTGAATTTGATAAATGTATTGCTTGTGAGGTATGTGTTCGTGTATGTCCCATAGATCTACCCGTTGTTGATTGGAGGTTTAAAAGAGAGATAAAAAAGAAACAATTGTTTAATTATAGTATTGATTTTGGAGTCTGTATATTTTGTGGTAATTGTGTCGAGTATTGTCCAACAAACTGTTTATCGATGACTGAAGAATATGAACTTTCAACTTATGATCGTCACGAATTAAATTATAATCAAATTGCATTAGGTCGGTTACCAATGTCAGTAATTGGAGATTACACAATTCAAACAATTATGAATTCCAGTCAAATTAAAATGGATAAAGATAAACCCCTTGATTCAAGAACGATTACTGATTACTAATATTTTTTTATATAAAGATAAACAGAAACAAGTCTTCTTTTTTTTTATGAGAACCTAATAAACTTATCTTATTAACTATTGATTATTGAAAATCACTCTTTAATTTAAACTGTGAATATGTGTTTTCTTAATTATTTTAAAATATTAAAAAATTATAATCTCGAAAAGAAAAAAGAAAAGATTGGCCGAAAATTTTAATAACTTTATCTATATTCATAGTAATCCATCCATATTAAGATTTAATTGCATTAAAAACTCATCATATATAAGAAAAAAAAATAAGGGGAACACCCCTCTCTTTCCTGGACTATTTAGTAAGGTCATGAAACATTTTGACTGATTTTTCTCTTCTACATAATGGATTTACCTGGACCAATACATGATATACTTGTAGTATTTCTGGGATCATTTCTTATATTAGGAGGTCTAGGAGTAGTATTGTTTACTAATCCAATTTATTCCGCCTTTTCATTGGGATCGGTTCTTGTTTGTATATCCTTATTCTATATTTCATCAAATTCTTTTTTTGTAGCTGCTGCCCAGCTTCTTATTTATGTGGGAGCCATAAATGTCTTAATCATATTTGCTGTTATGTTCGTGAATGGTTCAGAATATTCTAACGATTCCTATCTTTGGACTATTGGAGATGGAGTCACTTCACTGGTTTGTATAAGTATTCTTTTTTCACTAATTACTACTATCGCAGATACGTCATGGTACGGAATTATTTGGACTACAAGATCAAATCAGATTATAGAGCAAGACTTTATAAACAACGTTCAACAAATTGGAATTCATTTATCAACAGATTTTTATCTTCCGTTTGAACTAATTTCTATAATTCTTTTAGTTTCTTTGATAGGCGCAATTACTATGGCTCGTCAATAATAAATAGTTTAGTTAGAATTAAAAAAAAAAAAAATTTTAGTTTAATCTATTGTCAATATTCCCTTTTTTATGTAATCGCTCGATTCTAGTCAATCAACTTGGTTGAATTTTTGTTCATATTGAAACGAATCAAGGTTGATCAGGAGTTAGTCAATGATGTTCGAACATGTACTTTTTTTGAGTGTCTATTTATTTGCAATCGGTATCTATGGATTGATCACAAGTCGAAACATGGTTAGAGCACTTATGTGTCTTGAACTTATACTAAATTCGGTTAATATTAATCTCGTACTATTTTCTGATATATTTGATAGTCGCCAATTAAAAGGCGAGATTTTCTCAATCTTTATTATAGCGATTGCAGCGGCGGAAGCTGCTATTGGGCTAGCTATTGTTTCGTCGATCTATCGTAACAGAAAATCAACTCGTATTAATCAATCAAGTTTGTTGAAAAATTAGCCATAACTATAATCTAAATACATATAAATAGAATATTATTATATATATATATAGAAATTGTAGAAAAAACTTTCTATAAAATATCATTTCGGTGTCTTTTACATATTTATTTACAAATAATACTAATATGTATAGTAATATTTCAATATATATTTATATTGAAATATTGACGATCCATTAGTCAATGTGAAGTTGCACGTGTGATTCATGCGATTCATATGATCATGGTTGTTGAAAGATAAATCAAAGTCTCTTGGTCCCTTCTGATGAACAGATTTATAAAAATTTTGATTCTTAAGATTTTTTTTGATAAATCATTGATTCATCTGGTTTCTATATATAAAGAAAATAGAAATATATAATAAATTATAAATTTATTATATATTTCTATATTTTTTTTTACTTTACCAGATCGAAAATTTTTTATGTTCAAAACTGGAATTTATAGACCCAATGTCACATTCAGTAAAAATTTATGATACATGTATAGGGTGCACTCAATGTGTACGAGCCTGTCCCACAGATGTATTGGAAATGATACCTTGGGACGGATGTAAAGCTAAACAAATTGCTTCCGCGCCAAGAACGGAAGACTGTGTAGGTTGTAAAAGATGTGAATCTGCCTGTCCAACAGATTTTTTGAGTGTCCGTGTTTATTTATGGCATGAAACAACTCGCAGCATGGGTCTATCTTATTGATACGTTATAATAAATTCCACTTGAATCATTTGATTCCTTTTTACCGACAAAAGCCCGTGCTCAAAAGAATATATTTTCTCGAGCACGGGCTTTTTGGTCAAAACGCATCTTGTCTTTATCATGAGTTATTTCCCTTGGTTAACAATACTTGTAGTTTTGCCAATATTCGCGGGTTCCTCAATTTTCTTTCTCCCTCATAAAGGGAATAAGGTATTTAGATGGTATACTATATGTATTTGTTTATTAGAACTCCTTATAACAACCTATGTCTTCTGTTATCATTTCCAATTGGACGATCCATTAATTCAATTAGAAGAGGATGCTAAATGGATAAATGTTTTCAATTTTCACTGGAGACTGGGAATCGACGGACTTTCCATAGGACCTATTTTACTAACAGGATTTATCACTACTTTAGCTACTTTAGCAGCTTGGCCTGTTACTCGAAATTCACGATTGTTCTATTTCCTGATGTTAGCAATGTACAGTGGTCAAATAGGATTATTTTCTTCTAGAGATCTTTTACTTTTTTTTATCATGTGGGAGTTAGAATTAATTCCTGTTTACTTACTTTTATCTATATGGGGAGGAAAGAAACGTTTGTACTCGGCTACAAAGTTTATTTTGTACACTGCGGGGGGTTCCATTTTTCTCTTAATAGGAGTTCTAAGTATGGGTTTATATGGTTCCAATGAACCGACATTGGATTTTGACAGATTAGTTAATCAGTCATATCCTGTGACATTAGAAATAATATTCTATTTGGGCTTCCTTATTGCTTATGCTGTCAAATCACCGATTATACCCCTACATACATGGTTACCAGATACCCATGGAGAAGCACATTACAGTACATGTATGCTTCTAGCGGGAATCTTATTAAAAATGGGAGCATATGGATTGATTCGTATCAATATGGAATTATTACCACATGCTCACTCTATATTTTCTCCCTGGTTAGTGATAGTGGGGGCAATCCAAATAATTTATGCAGCTTCAACCTCGCTTGGTCAACGTAATCAAAAAAAAAGAATAGCCTATTCTTCTGTATCGCACATGGGTTTCACAATTATAGGAATTAGTTCTATAACCGACATGGGACTCAACGGAGCCATTTTACAAATACTCTCTCATGGATTTATTGGTGCTGCACTTTTTTTCTTGGTAGGAATGAGTTGTGATAGAATACGTCTTGTTTATCTCGACGAAATGGGGGGAATATCCATTCCAATGCCAAAAATATTTACCATGTTTAGTAGTTTCTCGATGGCTTCTCTTGCATTGCCGGGAATGAGTGGTTTTGTTGCGGAATTAGTAGTATTTTTTGGACTAATTACCAGTCCAAAATATCTTTTAATGCCAAAAATATTAATTACCCTTGTAATGGCAATTGGAATGATATTAACTCCTATTTATTTGTTATCTATGTTACGGCAAATGTTCTATGGATACAATTTTTTCAATGTTCTAAACTCAAATTTCGTGGATTCTGGACCACGAGAACTATTTGTTTCAATCTGTATCCTTTTACCCGTAATAGGAATTGGTATTTATCCCGATTTCGTTCTTTCTTTATCAGTTGACAAGATACAAGCTATCCTATCTAATTATTTTCATAGATAGTTTTTTTTCTTAATGAGATAGAAAGTCTTATAATTTTCAATTATAATATTTTTGAAATTATTCGCTGTACAACGAAAAAAAAAATAATAAAGTGAATTAGAAAGATGTATCTCAAGTTTTTAAGAACTGTTTGAATCTTAATTCAAACAGTTCTTAAAAACTCACACAAATTTTCGTTATATATGTCTTACTTATTTCGCATGGAATTTCTACAATTTAATTAGATTTTATGTGAATGAACCATAACTATGTAGACCTATTCCTAATAGATTGATCCCAAAATAGCATATCCAAATTATAAGAAATCCTATAGAAGCTACAAGTGCCGAATTTGTACCGTGCAAACTTTGATTTGTTCTAGTATGTGAATAAATCGCGAATATGGTCCAAGTAATAAATGCCCAAGTTTCCTTGGGGTCCCAATTCCAATAAGACCCCCATGTTTCGTTAGCCCATACTGCTCCAGAAAGAATACCTATGGTTAAAAAGGTAAACCCTAAACTAATAACACGATAACTCCAATAATCCAAACGCTGAATTAATTGATATTTATAATAATTTGGAAATGAAAGAAAAGAAGTGCTTTTAACAACACTTCTTTTTTCGTTCAAGTATTCGATCTTCCCAAAGAAAAATGACTTAATTAATATTAATAAATTTTTGCTTCTAAAAAAAATATCGATGTTTTTTCGAAATGTAATGACTAAAAAAGCGACTGATAATAACGAACCACATAAAAGAGCCGCATAGCTCAATAACATCATACTTACATGCATCATTAACCACTGAGATTGTAGAGCGGGTACTAATATTGCTGATTGATGCATTTTACTTGAAAGATCAGATGTAGCGAAACCTTGAGTAAAAATGGCACTTGGCGCGGTTATTGTACTTAAATCATTTTTATGATTCCATAGCTTGGAAACCATATGAATAATGGAAAAACTCCACGAAAGGAAGATCAATGACTCGTATAAATTACTTAATGGAAAATGTCTCGAAGAAATCCAACGAATAACTAATAATCCTGTTAGAGAAAAAAAAGTAGCTAACATTCCTTTTTCCGACGAATGGCGTAATCCGATGATTTCGTGAACTGATAGAATCATCAAATGAATCGCAATCACAATTGAAACGATCGAAAAAGAGAGATGAGTTAATATATGTTCTAAAGTCGCAAATATCATACATAAAAAGGGTCTCATTACAGAATTGAAATCGGGAATTAAATACATTATAAGATCCATTCTATCTCTTTTAGAGTATGCCGCCACTCGGACTCGAACCGAGATGCTCTAGCACTGCTTCCTAAGAGCAGCGTGTCTACCAATTTCACCATAGCGGCTTACTTGAAATAATAATAGTCAATTCATGTTGAATCGTCTAGATGTAGATTCTAGAATCCGATATAGTTATCTTTTAGGAAATGGATGAATAAGGGTTCTTTTAAACTCTTTTGTTTAAACTAAAGTATTCTTTTCATTTTTAATAACACTTAAAAAACTTAGAAAGATCTTTTTTATAAATAAAAAAAAAAAAAAAAAATAAATAGAAATTAAATAAATAAGATGATTTTATACATATCAAAATATAATTACTAAATTAAATAAATTAAAAATGAAAAGACTCGTTTTCTAAAAATCTTGTTTTTAGTCTACTTTTTAATGTATTTAGTGTAATTTAATTAATTATTCTAATTATATAGAAAACATATATATATAATAATTATATTAATATTTGTTGTTTGTTATGTACATAATTTAAATATAGAATAATACTTAGTAAACAAAACAAATTTTATTTGATCTTGAGATAGACATATAATAAAACAGTTTTAATATTCATTATAATTACATTTTATTTCTTTTCCTAATGGAAAAAAAAATTTTCTACTGGGAAAAGAAATAAAATAATACTTAGAACCAAACTAGCAGACAGATAAGTTAATATTCGACATAAAATAGCTGCTAGTTCTAACTAATCTTGAAGAGGTAAATAAATACATAAGTTACTGAAAAATTTTCATATTCTATATATAGAAAAATTCTTTAAATCACGGAATTCAAATTATTCCAAGATTTTCTTATTTGTTTGCCGAACAAAAAAACTTTTTGAATTTCCCGTAGAAATTGACTTTGCTAAAGAAAAGGCTTTTATTGCAACTAAATTTCCCTTTTTCTTCCAAATATTTCTACGAATACGTTTTTTTGATATAGAAGTACGTTTTTTTGGAACTGCCATAAAAAAAAGAGTTCTTCCTTTTTATTGTTGTATGTGAAAGACATGTATTGATCAATATGGATCGTTTTTTTTTTTTAGTTTTAGTCATTTTTTATATTATATTTAATTTCGTCGATAATCTTTTTTTTTTTTTAACAATACAAATGTTTATATATACATGTGTGTTACATATATAATAAACTAGGAAAAAATAGAAGAAAGAAAAATTTTAAAAGGAATTTTCTAGTAGTTAATATGTTAAACAAGACATTCCGTTAGCTAAGAAAAGGAACTTTCATTTTACGTTTTTTTTATTCAGTTCTAGAATATAAGAAGTAAGGATTTTTATAAGATTTCTTATTTTTATAAGATTTTTGATATTTTCTTATCTTATTGGATTGAAATCCAATCAATCAATTTTATAAAAAATAGAAATTAGGTAATTAAAAAAAAAATTAATAGAAGAATTAGTTGATTTATTGATGCAAACTATATATCTATATCCATATTCTACTGATATTGGTATAGTTATTTTTGTTTACTTTTCTTACTTTTTCTTTGCTTACTACTTTTTCTTTGCTTACTATAGTATATGATATGGTTATATATTACTAGAATACAATTCTAGTCTAGTGGCAAAATTTTTTTTAATATTCTCCTTCTCTTTTTTTATAAAAAAAATATTTTTCTACTTCAAAAATGAATATTTTAGTTAAAAAATTAATGACTAAAAAATGACTCTATATCGAGCTATTTGGACAAAGCATTTAAGCAACAATTTAAAACTTTTTCAAATTTTTGAAATATCTGAAAAAAGTAAGAAAAATGTAAAATAAGAATATTTAAGGTTTCATATCTTTAAAAGCAATAAAAATTGGTGAATCGGAAACAATTATAAGAAAAAAACGAAAATTTGTGTTTTTTATGGAACATACATATAAATATGCATGGATAATACCTTTTCTTCCATTTCCTATTACTATGTTAATAGGATTTGGACTTCTACTTATTCCTGCAGCAACAAAAAATATTCGACGTATGTGGGCTTTCCCGAGTGTTTTGATGCTAACTATAGCTATGGTATTTTCTGTTAATCTTTCTATTCAGCAAATAAACGGAAATTTTATCTATCAATATCTATGGTCTTGGACTGTCAATAATGATTTTTTTTTAGAGTTCGGACACTTGATTGATCCGCTTACTTCTATTATGCCAATATTAATTACTACTGTTGGAATCATGGTTCTTATTTATAGTGATAATTATATGTCTCATGATCGAGGATATTTGAGATTTTTTGCTTATATGGGTTTTTTCAATACTTCTATGTTGGGATTAGTTACTAGTTCTAATTTAATACAAATTTATATTTTTTGGGAACTTGTAGGAATGTGTTCCTATTTATTAATAGGTTTTTGGTTCACACGACCAATTGCAGCAAGTGCTTGTCAAAAAGCTTTTGTAACCAATCGTATAGGGGATTTTGGTTTATTATTAGGAATTTTAGGATTTTATTGGATAACGGGTAGTTTAGAATTTCGAGATTTGTTCGAAATAGTTACTAAATTAATTCATAATAATGGAGTAAATTCTTTATTTATTACTCTTTGTGCTTCTTTTTTATTCCTCGGCGCAGTTGCTAAATCTGCACAATTTCCCCTTCACATATGGTTACCTGATGCTATGGAAGGACCCACTCCCATTTCGGCTCTTATACATGCTGCTAC